CAGAAATGCCTGATCCGTAGAAATGAAGAGAAAGAGTCAATTTTTTCTCTATCCATGTTTTTCTCATTCGTTCTGATTTTTCTAACGATCTAGATTAATGATACTTAATCTTAATTAAGTATCATAAAAATAAAAATAGTTCTTTTTCTCATTGAGAAATTGATTATCTATTTTTTTGGCAATAAAATAACCACTCGTTACTAGTAATCCGTGTCGCTCTCACTATATTCCATATCCATGTGGATATTCAGTATATCATTCGTGTTTCTGTTACAACACAACGAATAGAATGTTCTTATCAAACTAGTAAGAATATGTATGCCATACACCTTGCTGGGATTGTAGTTCAATCGGTCAGAGCACCGCCCTGTCAAGGCGGAAGCTACGGGTTCGAGCCCCGTCAGTCCCGAACTAGGATCCGATAAATTTATCAATTCATCTCCCCATTTTCTGTGAAAGGGGGGACAGGTAGTAAGATCTAATCCCCAGCGGGGATCCTTATTTCTTTTGTTTTTCGTTTCGCATTTATCATCAGACAAGTACGGGAATTTCAATTTCTTTCACTAATACCGATTGATAAGGGGAGACATATGTAAGTTGGTACAATCGGTGGCATTACTATATTCAGTATTTTAATAGATACCATACTCGTCTGACTTTCTTTTTCAATTGTTCTTGAACAATGAAATGGAATAGAGTTCCCCTATTTTTACCGGGAGTACATACACAAATTGTATTCGTTTATTGTACGATACACAATGAACTTAACATAATTACCTCGACTTTGTTTGTGTATCCTCAATGACTAATTGGAAACAATCTATCTATTCTCATGCAAATTGCACACTGAATTTTTGATGTATGCGTTCTAGTCTCAATCCAAGAAAGAAGAAGAGATACTATACTAATAAAATAAAAGACCAAGCAACGCCCCTTTTTAGTAAATTTGTTGGAATATTAGATCCTTTCTACTTAACACCCGTCCTTTTTTCCATCTCACTTCTACTGTTTGGATCTGTGTGACCCATAGAATACCGGTCATATAATATCCCATAATTGTATGTATAAGTATAAGGAAAGAGAGTTGTATAAGGAAGACAAAGACAGTAGGTTATGGAAAAGAAAAAAGTGGAAAAAGGGATGAAAAATTCAATGGAATTCCTGATCCAATAAAGAATCCCATTTCGGATTTAGTATGGATAAAATAAAAGATTTTCTTATGTTATACTATTCAATTCTCGACGATGAATCGATTTGATAGATCAGATATTGTTATTCATAATATTGATCCGATTCAGTATCATCAGAATTCAATTCATCCCATTGAATTGACAGGAGTAAAATTTCTTATCTCTATGGGATTAGATCCCGAGTTATTGCGAAGTAAAAAAAACAATGAGATTATGGAAGTCAATATTCTCGCATTTATTGCTACTGCACTGTTCATTCTAGTTCCTACTGCTTTTTTACTTATCATCTACGTAAAAACAGTCAGTCAAAATGATTAATTTAACTGAAACTTGGTTGGATTATTAGTTCTTATCAATGATTGAAGAAATAAAAGAAAGGGATTAAAACTCCAAGTTTTAAATGAAACGATTTGGCTGGAATCATAAGTATCTGAGATAGTGTGGTAGAAAGAACTATATATAATATAGTTCTTTCTACCACACTAGATAATATTGTATATTTTTATCATATAAATTTATTATCATATAAATAGTATGATCATATAAATTTTATCATATAAAGTTGTATACAGATATGGTTTTATATAGATATAGATCAATTTACAATATGTATATGTATTAGATGTACATCTAATACATATACATCGAAATAGCAGTCTAATTCTATTTCTTTTTTTTTCGCTACATCTACTTGTATGGGTTTCGATCAATCCAAAATAATCCAAGGCCAACTCTTCTAATTCCTAGGCTTCTTATAACTTATAACTTAATATATAGATTTATATTAATAATTAGATTTATATATAATCTATTTATATATAATATATATTTATTTATATATAATAAACTAAATATATATATATATAAGTCCCGAGATCCATCGAAAGAATTAATGGAGGAAAAATAGTATGGGTATGGGCATATATTAACTATATATAAAAAAAAAAAGAAAAATAAAAGAAAACGAAACCAAGGAATCTTTTTTTTTTTTAGTTTCGCAAAACGATCAATTAAACGATTGATACAATTCGATCACTCAATCGATTATTCAATTAGTAGTACCCCTAGAGTCCACTTCTTCCCCATACTACGAGTGAGAGGGAAAATGTAAAGACTACCATTAAAGCAGCCCAAGTGAGACTTACTATATCCATGTGAATTATGTCTCCTATCTCTATGAAGGAATTATTTCATTATTGATTATTGATCAATAATCATAGTGGAATCAATGGTGCAGAGTCAAAAGAAAATAGTATTCTGACTTAAGGCTATTGATGAACTAATCCAATGAATCCACTCGTAACAAGTTCCTATATTAGAAAATATCTGGTAGAATCGGGAAGCATTAAGCACAAATACGATACACATACCTTTTATTTGGAAATAGCAAAGGAATGCTCCTAATGGAGCATGTAGAAATAGTAAGACCTATTGTTTGTTACCTTTCTTTCATAAGCAAAAGACGTCAAAATATACCATCAAGATAGATAACCATCTATCAGATACCTCTATTTTATTTGATCTAAGGCTTACGTCTTTCTTTCTGTGAAAGAATGGAATGGTAAGACACCACCACCATTATTACATACATTCTTTTTTTTGTAATCCCCTACACGGGCAAAGAATTTTTTTTTTCAACTTTTCTTTTTACTCTATAAATAAGAGCCGCCCAACCATGTTGATTGAATGTTTGAGTACTCAAAGGCTCTCGTGAGTCTGGATACAAAGTATCTTCAGTCCTTTCCACAACTTCTAAATTGATTTCCCATCCATCAGCCTATTCTATTCAATCTAATTCCAGACAGAGTCAGTAGACACTATTTTAGTATTTAGTATAGGTAGTGTAAGATAATTAGGAAGTCTTGATAGTCTTTCGTATAATCTCTTCTTCAATCCTAGGAGCAAAAATGGAGTGTCCTTTAGGAACCTTTGGATACTAAGATTTCCGACCTCTTACTTTCGTAGTTCTGAATCCCAGAATTGACTCTCACTATTTATTTGATTTATTTGATTCAATTGATATCATAAATCAAATAAATGTCCGAATCAATCATTAATAAGTAAGGGTTACTTCATACCTATTGGTACCGGTTTGGACCGGTACCCAGAACCCAGATTTTGAGAAAAAAAAATTTACAGTTTTTTTATAGAATTATGGATTCTAAAAATCAAGTATCGACACGACAGGCCTAGTCGTTTGCCTCTGCTTCTTGCGGGACAAGAATTTGTCGAGTTAGATCAGCAGAATAAGAAATTTCAAGTCTTTTGTTGATCAGGCGACACCCGGATTTGAACTGGGGATAAAGGATTTGCAGTCCCCCGCCTTACCACTTGGCCATGCCGCCAAATCTGATCCAAAATGGACAATATTTTTATCCATCCATATTCTATTACTAATTTTTTTTATCTTGAATCCCATTGTACTTATCCCTTTTCAAAAATTAATCCCTATTTTTTATTGGATCCAGTTTAGATTATTCTCTTCGATTGATTGTATCTCAAAAGACACACTGCTTAAAAACTTCCCTTCTCCTTCTATTGAAAAGAGAAAAAATGGATTTCCGGTCACAGACCGAAAAATTCAGGGAAAATAGGAACCATTAACTATTTTTACTTTAGAATTAGTGAACGGTTCTTAAATTTGTATCTCAAATTGTGTTTCTTTAATGGTATAACAAAATCAAATTGATTTACGACTAATCAGTATCAATTATTTTCAATAATCAATCCTTTTCAATTTCAATTATAACAAAATATATGTGTATATGTAAACCCCAGAACAGAAATTGTTACACAGATACCGAATTGGGTCTTTCTCTTATGTACATATCCCTATAGAGAATTATCGTGCTTCAATTTTTCATTGAATATTTTGAATAGAAAATAGGAATTATGATATAGTGCGACCTGACTTCTGTTGCCACAAGTAAAATTACGATAAAAGATGCGATATGCGGATAGGTATATCGGCATGTACTTAATAAATACTACTCCTATTACTATTACGCAATTCAATCGTATTCTATCTATAAATTCTACTACCAAAAAGAATCCACGAATTCTTTTTTGAACATTAAAGTGTGCTAAAAAAAGGAAATTCTATACTGCTCCTGATTATTCTGTCTTTATCTCATTCATAAAGAGCAGATTTAATCCTGAATCCATTTATTTTTTTGGTACCCAATCTGATCGTAATATCATAATAATAGGTAGAAATTGGATCAATTTTTATATTCTATACAAGACTCCATAAGTGGAAGTGATAGAATCTTTTTTCCAGGAATGTTTTATCAATTCATTTCCATTTGTACTTGTCGCAAATTCGAACTTGCGTCGAAAATGCTCTTCATTCCTCCGTCTCGTTTCCGTTCATACGTATGAAATACATTACATTACATATATGGAGTTGGCTGAAATTTCATGTGATTCAGTAAACAGAATATACATTCCATCATTGCTAGATCGATCCGTATGGTTCGATGAATAGTGAGTCAATAATGGGATTTTTTCGATAAACAGGAAACTTAAGATTAAGATGCTCCGGAATGGAAATGAGGGAATGTCCACAATACCTGGATTTAGTCAGATTCAATTTGAGGGATTTTGTAGATTCATTAATCAGGGCTTGATGGAAGAATTTCATAAATTTCCAAAAATTGAAGATCAAGAAATTGAATTTAAATTATTTGTGGAAACATATAAATTGGTAGAACCCTTGATAAAAGAAAGAGATGCTGTGTATGAATCACTCACATATTCTTCTGAATTATATGTACCCGCGGGACTAATTTGGAAAACCGGTAGAGATAT